CCGTTATAGTAGAAAATTCGTGTGGTATTTTCGCGGATTTTGCACGTGTGATACATGTTCCGTCTATTTCGCTAAGCAACGCTCTTCGCATCGCAATGCCTATTGTGTCAGCTTGACCTTTCATAAGTGGAGATAGAATAAAGCGTCCATAATAAAGCCGCTTACTGTCGGCTCTTGATTCAACACACTTCCACTGTAATGTCCGAGTGGATATGGTTACTTTCTCTCGAACCATAATAATATTATTTTTTTTTGATTAAATCATTGAATTATTTATTTCTCTTGAAATTTCGTTAATATTTATTCTTACACGCGTCTTTTTTTAGGGGGCCTACAACCATTATGCGGCATAGGAGTGACATCCCGTACGAAACTTAATAATATACCACTTCTACGAATAGCTCTTAATGCCGCATCTCTTCCGAGACCAGGACCTTTTATCATGACTTCTGCTCGTTGCATACCTTGATCGACTACTGTACGAATAGCATTTCCCGCTGCGGTTTGAGCAGCAAACGGTGTCCCTCTTCGTGTGCCCTTGAATCCACAAGTACCGGCGGAGGACCAAGAGATTACCCGACCCCGTACATCCGTAACGGTCACAATAGTATTGTTGAAACTTGCTTGGACATGAATAACTCCTTTTGGTATTTTACGTGCATTTTTACGCGACCCAATACGTCCATTCTTACGTGAACCAATTCTTGGTAAAAATTTTGCCATATTTTTTTATCATCTCAAAAACTAAGTCGAAGATCTATGGATATATCCATTTCATGCCAAACTGGATCCTTTATTTTATTTTTTATTTGTACATCAGATTTTTTAGAGAGTTCCTGTTTAGGAAACTTATCCTTGTCTTTGTTTATGTCTCGGGTTGGAGCAAATTACTATAATTCGTCCCCGTCGACGTATCAGTCGACATTTTTCACAAATTTTACGAACGGAGGCCCTTATTTTCATATTTTTCATTCCTTAATTTTGAATATACATATTTTTGAAGAAACTTAATTTCATTAAATTTTGAAATCTGGAATTGTATCCCTCGAAAATGAAGTTGAAAAAACTACTAAATCATTCGAATTTTTGTTGCGGAGTTTATAAATGGGATGTCCTCTCGTCAAATTCTAACGATGTATATTTGACTCTATCGTGTGGTATATGTATAAAATAAAACTACGTTGGGTTTTTGCTGGGATATAACCTAAAACCCAATCCTCCTTATCTATATCTAACCAACCAAACTCTGTAACATACCATCGGATATCAGAAGGATTACCATATATAACACAAAACTTCTCCACCAATTCTTTCTAGTCGAGCCTCTCGGTCTGTCATTATACCTCGAGAAGTAGAAAGAATTACAATCCCCATTCCGCCTAAAATTCTAGGAATTTTTTGATAGTTAGAATAGATTCGTAACCCAGGTCGGCTGATCCGTTTTAAATTTAGACTAGTTTTATATAATACTTTTCTATTCCTTCTATGTCGTAGGGTTAAAACAAAAAAAGTTTTGTTGTCTTCCCGGTGTTTCCTCACATTTTCAATAAAACCTTCTTGTAAAAGTATTTTAATAATGTTTTCGCTGATGTTAGTAGATGCTATTTGAACGGTTCCCTTTCTATTCATGTCAGCATTTCGTATGGAGGTTATTATGTCAGCAATAGTGTCTCTACCCATGATAAACTCAATTTTTATTGCCCCCGAATTTTGTATAATCAACATACTCTTTATTTTTTCTTTTATTAAAAATTTATTAAATAAAGAAAGGTATATGCACGAAACAAAATTGACTAATTTATTTTAATTTAATCAATTTCATTCAATTTAATTATTATATTTAATTATTATAACTATATGATGTTTCTAGTTTATATCTTAAAATCTCATCTTAATATCTTATAATTACTGTTCTTAAATAATGCTTTTTTTTTATAATACTTCAGGTGCTAATGAAACTATTTTAGTAAAATTTAATTGTCTCAATTCTCGGGTGATTGCGCCAAAAATTCGAGTTCCCTTTGGATTTCCGTCTTGATCAATCACAACTGCAGCATTGTCATCATATCGTATTATCATACCGTTGTCACGTTTGAGTTCTTTACAAGTACGTACAATTACCGCTCTGATCACTTCGGATTTTTCTAAAGGGGAGTTCGGTACTGCTTCCTTTATTACAGCAACAATAACATCACCGATACGGGCGTATCGGCGATTATTAGTTCCTATGATTCGAATACACATCAATTCTCGGGCTCCGCTGTTATCTGCTACACTCAAATGGGTCTGAGATTGGATCATAGCCTTTTTTGAATCTGTTATTTCAATGCAAAAGGAAAAAAGAAATATTGTTTGTTCAAAAAAAATAAACTTGTGATTTTTTCATCTCAACGGCCCGGCCCTTTTTCCTTTGGTTCTATCATTCCTAATCGCTATCCCGAAATAATGAATTGAGTTCGTATAGGCATTTTTGAACCCGCTATTTCAATAGCTTTTCTGGCTATATTTTCTGCTACTCCACCGAGTTCATAAAGTATTCTACCGGGTTTAACTACAGCTACCCAATATTCGGGAGCTCCTTTTCCCGAACCCATACGCGTTTCCGTAGGTCTTACAGTAACGGGTTTGTCGGGAAATATACGTACCCATATTTTTCCACCGCGGCGTACATTTCGTGTCATGGCCCGACGTCCCGCTTCTATTTGTCTAGACGTAATCCAAGCGGGTTCAAGTGCCTGAAGAGCATATCGACCAAAACAAATACGATTACCCCGATAAGAAATTCCTTTCATTCTTCCTCTATGTTGTTTGCGGAATCTGGTTCTTTTGGGGTTATAGTTGATGTTTGTTTCGCAATTTCATCTCTACTACAGAACCGGACATGAGAATTTCTTCTCATCTAGCTCCTCGCGAATGAAATGATTATGATTAAAAAAAATCTACATGTCGTTGATAAATAATATACTGAATCAAATACAAAGAATATTATACTATACTGAATCTTGGGATTCCTTTCTCGTCGATTTTTTTTAATCTATTTATATTTTATATTTATTATAAGTTTGTTATTATAAAAATAAAAAAATAAATTTGTATCTCTTTTTTTACATATTTTATGTTTTTTTTTACATACTTTAATGTATGTATAGAAAGAACTATACTCTTTATTTTTCTATTTATTTTTCTATATATAATATATATAGATATCGAAGATTTATAGATTTCAAATTTTAGATTTAGAGATAATTATTTCTATTTATAGATTTGTAGTTCTATTTATAGATTTGTAGATAATGTCCTGAACATAAAAACCTTCGCGGGCGAATATTTACTCTTGCAATTGTAATATTGACTTCATTTGTAGGATTAACCCATAAATAACTTCTCAGAATAAATCGAGTGTCTTTTGGTTCCTTTCGCCATCCCGCCCAATAAATCATTAAAATTCGTTTTCATATAGAATCCTATGTATTTACAGGTTCCGTCGTTCCCATTGCTTCTTGTTAATGGTTAGGTTTTAATTATACAATGGAGCCATTTGTTCATTTTGTTCTTGAGTCAATTTTTTTAGTCTTTATTGGCTCGAGGCTCGTTATTTTTTTGGTCTATAAACGCATTCAATTAATTATAGATTTATCCTATATCGATCTTAATGCTTTATTACATTGGCTTTTGTGAGATGATTCATAAACCTTACATATTGAAGTTATAGATCATATATCATTGATCTCTTTCTTTCTCTCATCTTTTCATTTATCTGCATAATTTTTGATTTTGCTTTACAATTCATAATCAGATTAGTTTTTTTGCAAAACATATTTCAATTGTTACAATGAAATGACTAATATAGCCTATTTTGACTGCCTTTTTGGATTCGATCCAGATAATACGAAGCGATGGATTGGTTATTAGTTCTATACTTATGAGTTCATAGTATGGATCAGTCTATTTTTTTGTAATCCTGATCCTAAAAAAACCAACGAGTCACACACTAAGCATAGCAATTATATTAAATAATCAATCGAATTTTTTATTTTATCCAACCCTATAGAATTACTCTTTTTCTTTTTTTGGTAAAAAAAGAATGAAAGACTTTGTCATTTTTTTTATCGATACAACCAACTCGACTGAGGGTTTACTATTCCTCGTCTACAAATGTCCAAATTTTGATTCCTAATACCCCATAAATAGTTCTAACTGCATAGGAAGAATAATCAATTTGAGCTCGAAGGGTTTGTCGAGGAACCCGACCCTCTCTAATCCACTCGACGCGTGCAATTTCTTTTCCGTCAAGGCGCCCTGCAATTTGTACTTGAATTCCTTTTGTATCGGCCTGTTCAGTTAATTCAATAGCTCTTTTCATTGCTTTGCGAAATGAAACTCGATTCTTTAGTTGTCCCGCTATAAATTCGGCAAGAATGTTAGGGTGCCTGTAAGGGTGTGCAATTCTTGAAATAGCAATGTTGAGTTTTCGGTTCACACAATTTAGTTCTTTTTCTACATTTTTCTGTAATTCTTCGATTCTTTTATTTTTAGGCCTACCTTCTATTAATAATTTTGGGAATCCCAAATATATTATAACCTGAATCACATCAATTCGTTTTTGAATCTCTATACGTGCAATTCCTTCAACACCAGAAGAAATTTTCATATTTTTTTGTATATAATTCTTGATACAGTTTCTGATTTTTTGATCTTCTTGCAGACCCCCAGAATAATTTTTTGGTTGTGCAAACCAAAAAGAATAAGGATCTTGGGTTGTACCGAGTCTGAAACCAAGTGGATTTATTTTTTGTCCCATAATCCCCCACTACTATACATATCATGAGATGTCATTTTTGTGGACTTCTTTATGCACCTCGGGTTTTTTAAGTATATATTATATTCTTGATATTTTGGATATTCTGAATATTTTTCATATAAGGATAGATCTTTCAATACAATACTTATATGACAAGTTGGTTTTTTTATCAGATAACTTCTTCCTCGAGCCCGAGGTT